AAATAAATCCTTAGATTTAGATGAAGAATATAGCTTTATATGAAGAATATATCATATGATAAATAATATATCGTATGGTTAAACCTGTTTAGATATATAAAATATAAAAAAGTACGTAGTAGGGGAGTATGGGACAAAAAATAAATCCACTCGGTTTCAGACTCGGTACAACCCAAGGTCATCATTCCCTTTGGTTTGCACAACCAAAAAATTATTCTGAGGGTCTGCAAGAAGATCAAAAAATAAGGGATTGTATCAAGAATTATGTACAAAAAAATATGAGAGTATCCTCTGGTGTCGAGGGAATTGCGCGAATCGAAATTCAAAAAAGAATCGATCTGATTCAAGTCATAATTTATATGGGATTCCCAAAGTTATTAATAGAAGGTAAATCACGAAGAATCGAAGACTTACAGATGAATGTACAAAAAGAATTAAATTATGTGAATCGAAAACTCAACATTGCTATTACAAGAATAGCAAAACCTTATGGACACCCTACTATTCTTGCAGAATTTATAGCGGGACAATTAAAAAATCGAGTTTCCTTTCGCAAGGCAATGAAAAAAGCTATTGAATTAACTGAACAGGCAGATACAAAAGGAATTCAAGTACAAATTGCAGGACGTATCGACGGAAAAGAAATTGCCCGTGTCGAATGGATCAGAGAAGGGAGGGTTCCCCTACAAACCATTCGAGCTAAAATTGATTATTGTTCCTATACAGTTCGAACTATATATGGGATATTAGGTATCAAAATTTGGATATTTATAGACGAATAATAATCAGAAACCCTTACTCTACTCACCCTTAGGTTCTATCCCTGAATAGAACACAAAACGACAACCCCTTTCATTTCATTTTATTTTTTTTATCTTCAATCAAAAAAATGAGCAATTCTATAGGGTTGAATAAAAATTTTATTGACCATTTTATTTTGATATAAATATAATTGCTATGCTTAGTGTGTGACTCGTTGATTTTTTTATTCTAAAAATAGACCGGCCCATAGTATGAACTAATAACTAGAAAAGTAATAACCAACTCATTGCTTCGCATTATCCGGATCCAAAAAACCAGTCAAGATATGCCGGTCATATCATTGTAGCAACTGAAATGTGTTTTGTTTTTGCATAAAAAACCAATCTAATTATGAGTTGTGAAGCGAATACAAATACAAAAAAAGGGTGTGTGGATAACTGGAAAGGTGAGAGAAAGAGAGAAAAAATGTTAATGATAGATAAATTCCAATATAAAATATAATATGTTATGTAAGGTCGATAAGTCATCTTATAAAAGACAATGTAATAAAGCATCAATACTCTCATCCAGATAAATCTGTTCATAGAGCAAAAAATAAAGAGCCTAGAGTCAATAAAGACTGAGAAGATTGACTCAAGCAAATTTAATGAGAGACTCCATTGTTGAATTTCAGACCTAAGCATTACTCGAGAAGCGGTGGGAACGATGGAACCTGTGAATAAAGAAGATTCTATTGAAAACGAATCATAATGATTCATCGGATGGGATGGCGGAACGAACCGGAGAACATTTTCATTTATTCTGAGCGATCATGGGCTAACCCTACAACTGAACGAGATAGTAAATAAAGAGTCAATATTCGCCCGCGAAAGCTTTATTTTATTTGATTGCGACATTTTTTTTTGTGATCAAATATGATAAAAAAAAAGATTCGTTATAACGTTATCAAAATAAAAAAGGACATTATCTATAAATTATAAATTTATGTTTATTTATATATCCAAACAAAATCAATAAATTTTGAATCAAATATAATTAAATATTGTTCAATCCTTTAATTTCGCGAGGAGCTGGATGAGAAGAAACTCTCATGTCCAGTTCTGCAGTAGAGATGGAATTGCGAAACAACCATCAACTATAACCCCAAAAGAACCAGATTCCGTAAACAACATAGAGGAAGAATGAAGGGAATATCTTATCGGGGTAATAATATTTGTTTCGGTAGATATGCTCTTCAGGCACTTGAACCTGCTTGGATCACATCTAGACAAATAGAAGCAGGGCGACGAGCAATGACACGAAATGCACGCCGTGGGGGAAAAATATGGGTACGTATATTTCCAGACAAACCCGTTACGGTAAGACCTGCGGAAACGCGTATGGGGTCGGGTAAAGGATCTCCCGAATATTGGGTAGCTGTCATTAAACCAGGTAGAATACTTTATGAAATGGGTGGGGTAGCAGAAAATATAGCCAGAAAGGCTATTGCAATAGCGGCATCCAAAATGCCTATACGAACTCAATTCATTATTTCATGATAGAAATATATAACCATAGGAAAGAGGTCTTGGAATCAAAAAGCAATTGCAGGTTTCCCCCTCTTTTTGTTTTGAAAAAATAATATTTCTTTTTTTCTTCGCCCCTTTATTGTTTTGCATTGAAAGAACAGATTATAAAATGATATGATTCAACCCCAGACTTATTTAAATGTAGCGGACAACAGCGGGGCTCGAGAATTGATGTGTATTAGAATCATAGGAGCTAGTAATCGACGATACGCTCATATTGGTGATGTTATTGTTGCTGTGATCAAAGAAGCAGTACCAAATATGCCTCTAAAAAGATCAGAAGTGATCAGAGCTGTAATTGTACGTACTTGTAAAGAACTCAAACGTGACAATGGTATGATAATCCGATATGATGACAATGCTGCAGTTGTCATTGATCAAGAAGGAAATCCAAAAGGAACTCGAGTTTTTGGTGCGATCGCCCGGGAATTGAGACAGTTAAATTTTACTAAAATAGTTTCATTAGCCCCTGAGGTATTATAAGATAAGACCATGATATAGAGTTATAGTAAATAGAGTAAAATCGATTAATTAATAGATTGTGTCTCACGTATATACCTTTACTAATTCATAACAAAAAACGATCATGTTTATTATATCCAAATTTTGAGGCACCAATAATTTTAGTTCATTATGGGTAGAGACACTATTGCTGACATAATAACCTCCATACGAAATGCCGACATGCATAGAAAAGGGACGGTTCGAATAACATCTACTAACATCACAGAAAACGTCGTTAAAATACTTTTACGAGAAGGCTTTATCGAAAACGTCAGAAAACATCGGGAAAACGACAAGGATTTTTTGGTTTTAACCCTACGACATAGAAGGAATAGGAAAGGGCCATATAAAACGACTTTAAATTTAAAACGGATTAGTCGACCTGGTCTACGAATCTATTCTAATTATCAAAGAATTCCTAAAATTTTGGGCGGGATGGGGATTGTAATTCTTTCTACTTCTCGGGGTATAATGACAGACCGAGAGGCTCGACTAGAAGGAATCGGCGGAGAAATTTTGTGTTATATATGGTAATCCTTCTAATATCCGAATTAGATACAAAATTTCCTATTTGTGAAAAAAAAAAAAGAGACAGAACAGGTTATCTAATATCACTCCTCCCCCATTAGTTGATACTTAAAGGGGGTTTTACCTGGAATGGAAGAACAAAAATGGGTTCATGAAGGTTTAATTACTGAATCACTTCCAAATGATATGTTCGGGTTTCGATTAGATAATGAAGATCTGATTCTAGGTTATGTTTCAGGAAGGATCCGCCATAGTTTTAGACGGATACTACCAGGAGATAGAGTCAAAATTGAAGTAAGTCGGTATGATTCAACCCGAGGGCGTATAATTTATAGACTCCGCAACAAGGATTCGAACGATTAGGTGGTTTTTTAAACTTCAACATTACTTTTATGGGGATACAATTTAAAATGAAAAATTTCAAGAAACTTATTTTCTTCAAAGAAGTGGATTCGGAATTAAGATAAGGAATTATAAATAATAAGGAATTATAAATATGAAAATAAGGGCCTCTGTTCGTAAAATTTGTGAAAAATGTCGATTGATCCGTAGGCGGGGACGAATTATAGTAATCTGTTCCAACCCAAGACATAAACAAAGACAAGGATAATCTTTCTAAAAGAAACTGACCCGATGGACAAATAAAAAGAAAGGATCTGTTTTAACACGAAATGGATATATCCATATATCTCTGACTCATAAATATGAGATGATCAAATATGGCAAAACCTATACCAAGAATTGGTTCACGTAGGACTGGACGTATTGGTTCACGTAAGAGTGCACGTAGACTCCCAAAGGGAGTTATTCATGTTCAAGCAAGTTTCAACAATACCATTGTGACTGTTACAGATGTACGGGGTCGGGTGGTTTCTTGGTCCTCCGCCGGTACTTGTGGATTCAGGGGTACAAGAAGAGGGACACCATTTGCTGCTCAAACAGCAGCAGGAAACGCTATTCGTACAGTAGTCGATCAAGGTATGCAACGAGCAGAAGTAATGATAAAAGGTCCTGGTCTCGGAAGAGATGCAGCATTACGGGCTATTCGCAGAAGTGGTATACTATTAAGTTTCGTACGGGACGTAACCCCTATGCCACATAATGGATGTAGACCTCCTAAAAAAAGACGTGTGTAAAAATAAACATTGAAGAGATTTCAAGAGAAATAAATGATTCAATGATCTGATCAAATAATATTACTATGGTTCGAGAGAAAGTAACAGTATCTACTCGGACACTAGAGTGGAAGTGTGTTGAATCAAGAGCAGATAGTAAGCGTCTTTATTATGGACGCTTTATTTTGTCTCCACTTATGAAAGGTCAAGCCGATACGATAGGCATTGCGATGCGAAGAGCTTTGCTTGGAGAAATAGAAGCAACATGTATCACACGTGCAAAATCTGAGAAAATACCACATGAATATTCTACCATAGTAGGTATTCAAGAATCCGTACATGAAATTTTAATGAATTTGAAGAAAGTTGTATTGAGAAGTCATCTGTATGGAACTCGCAATGCATCTATTTGTGTCAGTGGTCCTGGATATATAACTGCTCAAGACATCATCTCACCAGCTTCCGTGGAAATCGTTGATCATACACAACATATAGCTAGTCTGACTGAACCAATTGACTTGTG